CCCTTCTTGTACCCTTGAATCCACAAGCCCCGGCAGAGGACCAAGAAATTACCCGACCCCGTACATCTGTAACAGTCACAATGGTATTGTTGAAACTTGCTTGAACATGAATAACTCCCTTGGGGATTCTACGTGTATTCTTACGTGAACCAATACGTCTATTTCTACGCGAACCAATTTTTGGTATAGGTTTTGCCATATTTTATCATCTCATAAATATAAGTCAGAGATATATGGATATATCCATTTCATGTCAAAACAGATCTTTATTCTTTTTTTTTTTTTTTTTACTTATTTTATTTATTTGTACATCTGTACATCGGGTCCTTTAGATTTCGAGAGTCTTTTTGTTTTAGAAAGATTATCCTTGTCTTTGTTTATGTCTCGGGTTAGAACAAATTACTATAATTCGTCCCCGCCTACGGATCAATCGACATTTTTCACAAATTTTACGAACGGAGGCCCTTATTTTCATATTTGTCATTCCTTTTTTTAATTCCGAATCTACTTATTGGAAGAAAATAAGTTTCTTGAAATTTTTAATTTCGAATTGTATCCTCACGAAAGAATGTTGAAATTGAAAAAACCGCCTAATCATTCAAGTCTTTGCTTTGGAGTCTCTAAATTATACGCCCTTTGGTTGAATCATAAGGACTTACCTCAATTTTTAGTCTATTTCCTGGTAGTATACGTATAAAACTACATGAAATCCTTTACGAAACAAAAACCAGAATAATTTTTTTGTTATCTAAACGAATCCGGAAGATACATACCATCGGTAAGTTGTTCAGTAATTAAACCCTCATGAATCCATTTTTGTTGTTTCATTCCAGGTAAAACCGCTTTGAAGTATCAACTAATGTAAGAGGGATAATATTATAAACTTGTCCTTTCTCTTTTTTCACAAATATGACCGTGTCGGCTATTAGAAAGATTACCATATATAACACAAAACTTCTCCGCCGATTCCTTCTAGTCGAGCCTTTCGGTCTGTCATTATACCTCGAGAAGTAGAAAGAATTACAACCCCCATTCCGCCTAAAATTCTAGGAATTCGTTGATAGTTAGAATATATTCGTAGACCGGGTCGACTGATCCGTTTTAAATTTAAAACATATGGTCCTTTCCTATTTCTTCTATGTCGTAGGGTTAAAACCAAAAAATATTTATTGCTTTCTTGATGTTTTCTCACGTTTTCAATAAAACCTTCTTGTAAAAGGATTTTAACAATATTTTCAGTGATGTTAGTAGATGGTATTCTAACTGTTCTTTTTTTATTCATGTCAGCATTTCGTATAGAGGTTATTATGTCAGCAATAGTGTCTTTACTCATGATAAACTAAGATTTTTGTTTCCCCCGAATTTTGATATAATCAACATGCTCTTTTTCTTTTTTTCTGAATTTTTTAATATTTATGAATTCTTTTTTTTTTTTTTTATTTATATTTATGAATTATTAAAGATATATACGTGATAGATAAACAATTTACTAATTTACTAATTAATTAAATAAATTTAATCAATTTCATTCAAATACTATATTAAGGTCTTCCCCTATAATACTTCAGGTGCTAATGAAACTATTTTAGTGAAATTTAACTGTCTTAATTCCCGGGCGATCGCGCCGAAAATTCGGGTTCCTTTTGGATTTCCTTCTTGATCAATAACAACCGCAGCGTTGTCATCATATCGTATTATCATACCGTTGTCGCGTTTGAGTTCTTTACAAGTACGTACAATGACAGCTCGGACCACTTCTGATCTTTCTAGAGGTGTATTTGGTACTGCTTCCTTGATTACAGCAACAATAATGTCACCAATATGAGCATATCGTCGATTACTAGCTCCTATGATTCGAATACACATCAATTCTCGGGCCCCGCTGTTATCCGCTACATTCAAATGGGTTTGAGGTTGAATCATATCATTTTTTTATCGGTTTTTTCTTTTTCAATGCAAAGGTATAAATAAAAAAAGAAATATTATTTGTTCAAAACAAAAAAAGAAACCTGCAATTGTTTTTTTTTTCATCCCAAAAACTCCTTTCGTTTGTTTCTACACTCCTATCCAGAAAGAATGAATTGAGTTCGTATAGGCATTTTAGATGCCGCTATTGAAATAGCCCTTCTAGCTATATTTTCTGCTACTCCGCTCATTTCATAAAGTATTCTACCGGGTTTAACAACAGCTACCCAATATTCGGGAGATCCTTTCCCCGAACCCATACGTGTTTCTGTAGGTCTTACTGTAACAGGTTTGTCTGGAAATATGCGTACCCATATTTTTCCACCGCGGCGTGCATTTCGTGTCATTGCTCGCCGCCCTGCTTCTATTTGTCTAGATGTGATCCAAGCGGGTTCAAGCGCTTGAAGAGCATATCTACCGAAGCAAATACGATTACCTCGATAAGATATTCCTTTCATTCTTCCTCTGTGTTGTTTACGGAATCTGGTTCTTTTGGGGTTATAGTTGATGGTTGTTTAGCAATTCCATCCATCTC